GGGAGTGAAAAGAACATGAAACCATAAACTTACAAGCAGTAGGAGGACGACTTTAACGTCTGACTGCGTGCCTGTTGAAGAATGAGCCGGCGACTTATAGTTAGTGGCAGGTTAAAGCAGAGAATGCTGAAGCCATAGTGAAAGCGAGCCTGAATAGGGCGATTGTCACTAGTTATAGACCCGAACCCGGATGATCTAACCATGGCCAGGTTGAAGCTTAGGTAATACTAAGTGGAGGACCGAACCGACTGATGTTGAAAAATCAACGGATGAGCTGTGGTTAGGGGTGAAATGCCAATCGAATTCGGAGCTAGCTGGTTCTCCCCGAAATGCGTTTTGGCGCAGCGGTAAATGTTATAATTTAGGGGTAAAGCACTGTTACGTATGCGGGCTGGTAATTCGGTACCAAATCGTTGCAAACTAAGAATACTAAATGCATAATTTACCAGTGAGACTGTGGGGGATAAGCTCCATTGTCAAGAGGGAAACAGCCCAGAGCACCAGTTAAGGCCCCCAAATAATTACTAAGTGGCAAAGGAGGTGGGAGTGCATAGACAATCAGGAGGTTTGCTTAGAAGCAGCAACCCTTTAAAGAGTGCGTAATAGCTCACTGATCGAGTAAACCTGCGCCGAAAATGTAAGGGACTAAGTAATTTGCCGAAACTGTGCGATATACTAAAGTATATCGGTAGGGGAGCGTTCTGTAGTAGGTAGAAGTATTAGCGTAAGCGGATATCGACGAATCAGAAGTGAGAATGTCGGCTTGAGTAACGAAAATATAGGTGAGAATCCTATACCCCGAAAACCCAAGGTTTCCTCCGGAAGGCTCGTCCGCGGAGGGTAAGTCAGGACCTAAGGCGAGGCTGAAAAGCGTAGTCGATGGACAACGGGTTAATATTCCTGTACCATTTTTTATTGATATCGAGGGACGGAGAAGGCTAAGCTAGCCGGATATTGGTTACCGGTTTAAATGGTTAAGACGTTAAGAAATGGAGAAAACATTTTGAGTTAAGACCATGAGTACGAGACGCTAAGGCGTTGAAGTAGTGTATGTCATACTTCCAAGAAAAGCTTGCACTGTCATAAATAAAAAATGCCTGTACCATAACCGACACAGGTGGGTAGGTAGAGTATACTAAGGGGCGCGAGATAACTCTCTCTAAGGAACTCGGCAAAATGACTCCGTAACTTCGGGAGAAGGAGTGCCTTATTTATAAGGTTGCAATAACAAGATCCAAGCAACTGTTTATCAAAAACACAGGTCTCCGCTAAGTCGTAAGACGATGTATGGGGGCTGACGCCTGCCCAGTGCCAGAAGGTTAAAGAAGTTGGTTAGCGTAAGCGAAGCTGATAACTGAAGCCCTGGTGAACGGCGGCCGTAACTATAACGGTCCTAAGGTAGCGAAATTCCTTGTCGGGTAAGTTCCGACCCGCACGAAAGGCGTAATGATTTGGATACTGTCTCGGAGAGGGGCTCGGTGAAATAGACTTGTCTGTGAAGATGCGGACTACCTGCACCTGGACAGAAAGACCCTATGAAGCTTTACTGTAACTTGAGATTGAAATTGGACTTTATTTGCGCAGAATAGGTGGGAAGCGTTGAAAATAGTCTTGCGGGATTATTTGAGCTATCAGTGAGATACCACTCTTATAATGTTAGATTTCTAACTTTGAACCATTATCTGGTCAAAGAACAGTCTCAGGTAGGCAGTTTGACTGGGGCGGTCGCCTCCCAAACGGTAACGGAGGCGTACAAAGGTTTCCTCTGAACGTGTAGAAATCGTATCTAGAGTATAAAGGCAAAAGGAAGCTTGACTGTGAGACCTACAAGTCGAGCAGGGACGAAAGTCGGTCTTAGTGATCTGACGGTACTGAGTGGAAAGGCCGTCACTCAACGGATAAAAGTTACTCTAGGGATAACAGGCTGATCTCCCCCAAGAGTTCACATCGACGGGGAGGTTTGGCACCTCGATGTCGGCTCATCGCATCCTGGGGCGGTAGTACGTCCCAAGGGTTGGGCTGTTCGCCCATGAAAGCGGTACGCGAGCTGGGTTCAGAACGTCGTGAGACAGTTCGGTCCATATCCGGTGTAGGCGTTAGAATATTGAGAGGAGCCTTCTCTAGTACGAGAGGACCGAGAAGGACATACCTCTGGTGTACCAGTTATCGTGCCAACGGTAAACGCTGGGTAGCTATGTATGGAGTGGATAACCGCTGAAAGCATCTAAGTGGGAAGCCCACCTCAAGATGAATATTCTCATCACGTTAGTGAGTAAGGTCACGGTAAGACTAACCGTTTGATAGGCATTAAGTGTAAGTACAGTAATGTATGTGCTGAGATGTCCTAACAGACCGAGGACTTGAATTTTTTAAAACTATTTTCTATTATCGACAGTCTGTCGATAATAGGTTAGGCTTTGGTGTTTTTAGTGTAGTAAACGGAACCACGCTGATCCATCTCGAACTCAGCTGTGAAACGTTATAAATCGACGACAATACT